AATAATTTTTTTTAACCTAACTCCCCTACTGAGTGTACCCCCCCTTTCCCCCCCAGGGGGGGTACACTATGTATAATCGTGCATACATTTATATTCCACATATACTATGGTACCAGTACTATATATTATATACGTACTAAACCCATTATATGTAAACGGACATAACACCTTGGCCCCATTTTTGCCAATGTACATATTCATGCAATGCTCCAAACAGACCTTGCTTAACTACCCCTAACTGCTAAGCCAACATCCAAGGCACCATAACTATGAATGGTTACAGGACATACTTCTAAATCCTCATGTATCAACCCATTTGGTTATGCTCGTCGTATCAGATGGATTTATTGATCGTACACCTCACGAGAGACCAGCAACCCCTGCCCGTAATGTACTCCATGACTAGCTTCAGGCCCATTCTTTCCCCCTACACCCCTCGCCCCTCTTGCTCTTTTGCGCCTCTGGTTCCTCGGTCAGGAACATCCCATGCATAACTCCTGAATTCCTCACTTTTCACGAAGTCATCTGTGCGTTATCCTACCCCTTTTCAGTCCGTGATCGCGGCATTTCCTCTCTTCATTGCTGTTGGTTCCTCTTTTTTCTGGGGCTTCTTCACAGGTGGCCCTTCACAGTGCGGGTGCGGAGTGCTATTCAAGTGAAGCCTGGACTACTCCTGCGTTGCGTCCTATCCTAGTCTTCTCGTGTCCCTCAATGAGACGGTTTGCGTGTATGGGGAATCATTTTGACACTGATGCACTTTGGATCGCATTTGGTTATGGCTCTTCCACCCCCCCCGGTAAATGGTGCTATATAGTGAATGCTTGTCGGACATATTTTTACGAATTTTCACTTCCTCTAATTTCTTAACAAAACTAGGAAGTTCACCACAATTTTTTCTTTGTTTTTTTATTATTTTTTTTTTATTTTTTAAAAAACATTTTTAAAAAATTAAATCATACTAAAACTGCCGCTTAAAACCCCAGAACCACAAAAACGTTTCATATAGTATATATATATGTTACCACCATTCACCACCTTTATTAGAGAAACTCCACTACCAAATTAACCATTTCAAAAAGAACAAAAACCATCACAGCATAAAACCCCAATAAACATAACACCATTTATATTGTTGGTACCAATAACCAATTTAAGCGGCCCATATCCCACCATTAACAGCCCCCATAGCTTACTCTAAAGCATGGCACTGAAGATGCCAAGACGGTACTTACCACACCTGCGGGCAAAAGACTTAGTCCTAACCTTACTATTGGTTTTTGCTAGACATATACATGCAAGTATCCGCACTCCAGTGAAAATGCCCTAACACCTTCAACCCATCTAAGCAAAAGGAGCGGGTATCAGGCTCACCAAACCGTAGCCCAAGACACCTTGCCATAAGCCACACCCCCACGGGTATTCAGCAGTAATTAACCTTAAGCAATAAGTGCAAACTTGACTTAGCCATAGCAATCCCAGGGTTGGTAAATCTTGTGCCAGCCACCGCGGTCATACAAGAAGCCCAAATCAATAGCCACCCGGCGTAAAGAGTGGCCATATGTTATCTGCATCGACTAAGATCGAAATGTAACTAAGCCGTCATAAGCCCAAGATCCACTTAAGCTCAATCTAAAAACCATCTTAGTCCCATGACTAATTTTAACCCACGAAAGCTAGGACACAAACTGGGATTAGATACCCCACTATGCCTAGCCCTAAATCCAGATACCCTCCTACCTACGTATCCGCCTGAGAACTACGAGCACAAACGCTTAAAACTCTAAGGACTTGGCGGTGCCCCAAACCCACCTAGAGGAGCCTGTTCTATAATCGATAACCCACGATCTACCCGACCACCCCTTGCCCACACAGCCTACATACCGCCGTCGCCAGCCCACCTAAAATGAAAGATCAACAGTGAGCTCAATAGTCCCCGCTAGTAAGACAGGTCAAGGTATAGCCCATGGGGTGGAAGAAATGGGCTACATTTTCTAACAATAGACCAAACGAAAAAGGGCGTGAAACCCGTCCTTGGAAGGAGGATTTAGCAGTAAAATAGGACCATATTCCCTAAGCCTACTTTAAGACGGCCCTGGGGCACGTACATACCGCCCGTCACCCTCTTCACAAGCCACCTACAACCAATAAATAATACTTCTCCTAAGCTAAAGACGAGGCAAGTCGTAACAAGGTAAGCGTACCGGAAGGTGCGCTTAGACCACCAAGGCGTAGCTATAAATCCCCAAAGCACTCAGCTTACACCTGAAAGATACCTTACAAACAAGGTCGCCTTGATCTTGCCCTCCCTCTAGCCCAACCACCCACAACCCCTGACCATTAAAAACCCACTGTTAACACTAACCAAAACATTCTAACCCGCTCCCAGTATAGGCGATAGAAAAGAGCCTCCTCCGGCGCAATAGAGACCAACGTACCGTAAGGGAAAGATGAAATAATAATGAAAACTGTAAGCAAAAAGCAGTAAAGACCAACCCTTGTACCTCTTGCATCATGATTTAGCAAGAACAATCAAGCAAAGAGAACTAAAGTTTGCCTCCCCGAAACCCAAGCGAGCTACCTGCGAGCAGCTAAAACTGAGCGAACCCATCTCTGTCGCAAAAGAGTGGGATGACTCGCTGGTAGAGGTGAAAAGCCAACCGAGCTGGGTGATAGCTGGTTACCTGCCAAATGAATTTAAGTTCCCCCTTAACTCATCCTTCAAGGACATTCCCCCTAACCCGCCCATGTCAGAGTTAAGAGTAACTCGATGGGGGTACAGCTCCATCGAAAAAGAACACAACCTCCTCCAGCGGATAATATACACACTATCCCCATTGTAGGCCTTAAAGCAGCCACCAACAAAAGAATGCGTCAAAGCTCTATTATTAAAAATCCACAAATCCATTTGACTCCCTCACCCCAAGCAGGTCAACCTATGAAAATAGAAGAATTAATGCTAAAATGAGTAACTCGGAGCCCTCCTCCACACAGCGTAAACTTACATCATCACATTATTAACAGACCCTAACTTATATCCTCACTCCTACAAGAACATGTATATCAATCCGATCTGTTAAGCCAACTCAGGAACGCCCACATAGACGATTAAAACCGGCAAAAGGAACTCGGCAAACTAAAGACCCGACTGTTTACCAAAAACATAGCCTTCAGCAAACAACAAGTATTGAAGGTGATGCCTGCCCAGTGACCCTCAAAGTTCAACGGCCGCGGTATCCTAACCGTGCGAAGGTAGCGCAATCAATTGTCCCATAAATTGAGACTTGTATGAATGGCTAAACGAGGTCTTAACTGTCTCTTGCTGGTAATCAGTGAAATTAGTATTCCCGTGCAAAAACGAGAATGTGACCATAAGACGAGAAGACCCTGTGGAACTTAAAAATAACGACCACCCCTACACAAACCTCGCCCACCGGGCCCACTCACACTAAATACCTGGTCGACATTTTTCGGTTGGGGCGACCTTGGAGAAAAATAAATCCTCCAAACCCACAGACCACAACTCTTCACCAAGATCAACTTATCAAAGTACTAATAGTAATTAGACCCAATACAATTGACCAATGAACCAAGCTACCCCAGGGATAACAGCGCAATCTCCTCCAAGAGCCCGTATCGACAAGGAGGTTTACGACCTCGATGTTGGATCAGGACATCCTAATGGTGCAGCCGCTATTAAGGGTTCGTTTGTTCAACGATTAATAGTCCTACGTGATCTGAGTTCAGACCGGAGCAATCCAGGTCGGTTTCTATCTATGAGCAGACTCCTCCCAGTACGAAAGGACCGGAGAAGTGGGGTCAATACCATGAAGCACACCCCAGTCTAATAAGTAATGAATCCAACTCAATTACCAAAAGCCCCTATACACACCTAATTCCTAGAAAAGGAACAGCTAGCGTGGCAGAGCTTGGTAAATGCAAAAGGCTTAAGCCCTTTACCCAGAGGTTCAAATCCTCTCCCTAGCTTTCTTTTTTCCCAAAAATGACCTCACCCACCCTAATAAGTCTATTAACCATAACTCTATCCTACGCACTCCCAATCCTAATCGCCGTGGCCTTTTTAACACTTGTAGAACGAAAAATCCTTAGCTACATACAGGCCCGAAAGGGCCCAAATATTGTGGGCCCTTTTGGTCTACTTCAACCCGTCGCAGACGGAGTAAAACTATTCATCAAAGAACCCATCCGCCCATCCACCTCCTCTCCCTTCCTCTTCATTACAACTCCCATTCTAGCCCTACTCCTAGCCCTTACCATTTGAACCCCCCTTCCACTGCCCTTTCCCCTAACAGATCTAAACCTAGGACTACTATTCCTCCTAGCCATATCAAGCTTGACTGTTTATTCACTACTCTGGTCTGGATGAGCTTCAAACTCCAAATATGCCCTAATTGGAGCTCTCCGAGCCGTCGCCCAGACAATCTCATATGAGGTCACCCTAGCCATTATCTTACTCTCCACAATCATATTAAGTGGTAGTTATACCCTAACCACCCTGGCTATCACCCAAGAACCTATCTACCTCATTTTCCCATCATGACCCCTGGCAATAATATGGTATATCTCAACTCTCGCTGAAACAAACCGCGCTCCATTCGACCTCACAGAGGGGGAATCTGAACTTGTCTCGGGATTTAACGTAGAGTACGCTGCCGGACCATTTGCCTTATTTTTCCTGGCTGAATACGCCAACATTATACTAATAAACACTCTAACAACTATCCTATTCCTTAACCCAAGTTTTCTGAACCTCCAACCAGAACTATTCTCCATCGCACTAGCCACAAAAACCCTCCTCCTCTCATCCACATTCCTGTGAATCCGAGCCTCATACCCCCGATTCCGCTATGACCAACTGATACACCTCCTATGAAAAAACTTTCTACCCCTAACCCTAGCCCTATGCCTTTGACACACTAGCATATCAATCAGCTATGCTGGCTTACCCCCAATCTAAGGCAGCGTGCCTGAGTAAAAGGATCACTATGATAAAGTGAACATAGAGGTATAACAACCCTCTCGCTTCCTCTAGGCCTAGAAAAGTAGGAATCGAACCTACACAGAAGAGATCAAAACTCTCCATACTCCCTCTATATTATTTTCTAGTAGGGTCAGCTAACTAAGCTATCGGGCCCATACCCCGAAAATGATGGTCCAACCCCTTCCCCTACTAATGAACCCCCATGCAAAACTAATCTCCACAATAAGCCTGGCAATAGGAACTAGCATTACCATCTCCAGCAACCACTGAGTCCTAGCCTGAACAGGCTTAGAAATTAATACCCTAGCCATCATTCCCCTTATCTCTAAATCCCACCACCCTCGAGCAATCGAAGCGACCATCAAATATTTTCTTACCCAATCAACCGCATCAGCCCTAATCCTCTTCTCAAGCCTAACAAACGCCTGATCCTCTGGCCAATGAGACATCACACAACTAAACCACCCCACATCGAGCCTCATACTAACAATAGCAGTTGCAATTAAACTAGGACTGGTCCCATTTCACTTCTGATTCCCAGAAGTCCTCCAAGGCTCCTCAATAACCACCGCCCTGCTACTTTCGACCCTTATAAAACTCCCCCCAATCACCCTCCTCACCATAACATCACAATCCCTTAATCCTGCCCTACTCACCCTCCTAGCAATCTCCTCCGTACTAGTTGGTGGTTGAATAGGTCTAAATCAAACACAGACACGAAAAATCCTAGCCTTCTCATCCATCTCCCACCTGGGCTGAATAATTGTAATCATCATCTACAACCCTAACCTCACCATTCTTACTTTTGCCCTTTACACAATCATAACAACAACTGTATTTTTATCCCTAACCCATATTAAAGTCCTAAAACTATCAACAATACTCATCTCATGAACCAAAACACCCATACTAAACTCAACCGTGATATTGACACTCCTATCCCTAGCAGGCCTCCCACCACTAACAGGTTTCATGCCAAAATGACTTATCATTCAAGAACTTACTAAACAAGAAATAACCCCAACAGCCACAATTATCACCATACTATCGCTCCTGAGCCTATTTTTCTACCTTCGTCTCGCATACCACTCAACAATTACACTCCCCCCTAATTCATCTAACCATATAAAACTCTGACGCACCCACAAAACACTAAATGCCCCAATAGCCATTCTATTCATCCTATCAACCTCTTTACTACCCCTATCACCATTAATTATTACCACATTCTAGAAACTTAGGATTAACCGCTACCCCAAACCAAAGGCCTTCAAAGCCTTAAATAAGAGTTAAACTCTCTTAGTTTCTGCCCCACTAAGACCAACAGGACATTAACCTGTATCTTCTGAATGCAAATCAGACGCTTTAATTAAGCTAAGGCCTTCACCTAGGCAGATGGGCCTCGATCCCATATAATTCTAGTTAACAGCTAGATGCCATAACCCATTGGCTTCTGCCTATAAGACCCCGGCATACCTTAATATGCATCAATGAGCTTGCAACTCACCATGAACTTCACTACAGGGTCGATAAGAAGAGGAATTGAACCTCTATAAAAAGGACTACAGCCTAACGCTTTAACATTCAGCCATCTTACCTGTGACCTTCATCAACCGATGATTATTCTCAACCAACCACAAAGACATTGGCACTCTTTACCTGATCTTTGGTGCATGAGCAGGCATAGCCGGCACAGCACTTAGCCTACTAATCCGCGCAGAACTAGGACAGCCAGGAACACTATTGGGAGACGACCAAATCTACAATGTAATCGTAACAGCCCACGCTTTCGTCATAATCTTCTTCATAGTCATACCTATTATGATCGGAGGCTTCGGAAACTGACTGGTTCCACTCATAATTGGCGCCCCAGACATAGCATTCCCCCGCATAAATAATATGAGCTTCTGACTCCTCCCACCTTCTTTTCTCCTCCTACTAGCCTCCTCTACAGTAGAAGCCGGGGCTGGCACTGGATGAACTGTTTATCCACCCCTAGCCGGTAATCTTGCCCACGCGGGCGCATCAGTAGACCTGGCTATTTTTTCCCTTCACTTGGCAGGCGTGTCGTCCATCTTAGGAGCTATTAACTTTATCACCACAATTATTAACATAAAGCCCCCTGCACTATCACAATATCAAACACCCCTCTTCGTATGATCCGTCCTCATTACTGCTATCCTCTTACTACTATCCCTGCCAGTCCTAGCCGCCGGGATTACAATACTCCTCACCGATCGCAACCTCAACACTACATTCTTTGACCCTGCAGGAGGAGGAGACCCAATCCTGTATCAACACCTATTCTGATTCTTCGGCCACCCCGAAGTTTACATCCTTATCCTCCCAGGTTTCGGAATCATCTCCCATGTAGTAGCGTATTACGCAGGAAAAAAAGAACCATTCGGATATATAGGAATAGTGTGAGCAATACTATCAATCGGATTCTTAGGCTTCATCGTATGAGCTCACCACATATTTACAGTCGGAATAGACGTAGACACCCGAGCCTACTTTACATCGGCTACCATGATCATTGCCATCCCAACTGGAATCAAAGTGTTTAGCTGACTAGCAACCTTACACGGAGGAACAATCAAATGAGACCCACCCATACTATGAGCCTTAGGATTCATCTTCCTATTCACTATTGGAGGCCTAACAGGAATTGTCCTCGCTAATTCATCACTAGACATTGCCCTCCACGACACCTACTACGTAGTTGCCCACTTCCACTATGTCCTCTCAATGGGAGCAGTTTTTGCCATTCTAGCCGGATTCACTCACTGATTCCCCCTTTTCACGGGCTTCACCCTTCACCCTTCGTGGACTAAAGCACACTTTGGAGTCATATTCACAGGGGTTAACTTAACCTTCTTCCCGCAGCACTTCCTAGGTCTAGCTGGCATGCCTCGACGATACTCAGACTACCCAGATGCCTACACACTATGAAACACATTATCCTCAATCGGCTCTTTAATCTCTATAACAGCCGTAATCATACTCATATTTATCGTCTGAGAGGCCTTTTCAGCGAAACGAAAAGTTCTCCAACCCGAATTAACCTCCACCAACATTGAATGAATCCACGGCTGCCCACCTCCATATCACACATTCGAAGAACCGGCCTTTGTCCAAGTACAAGAAAGGAAGGAATCGAACCCTCACATGCTGGTTTCAAGCCAACCGCATCAAACCATTTAATGCTTCTTTCTTATGAGATGTTAGTAAACAAATTACATAGACTTGTCAAGACTAAATCACAGGTGCAAGCCCTGTACACCTCACATGGCAAACCACTCCCAACTAGGATTTCAAGATGCCTCATCCCCAATCATAGAAGAACTCGTTGAATTCCATGATCACGCCCTAATAGTAGCACTAGCAATCTGCAGCTTAGTACTTTACCTACTCACCCTTATGCTGATAGAAAAACTATCATCTAATACTGTAGATGCCCAAGAAGTCGAACTAATCTGAACCATCCTCCCTGCTATTGTCCTAGTCCTACTCGCCCTCCCCTCCTTACAAATCCTCTATATGATGGACGAAATTGACGAACCTGATCTCACCTTAAAAGCTATCGGCCACCAATGATACTGAACCTATGAGTATACAGACTTTAAAGACCTCTCATTTGACTCCTACATGACTCCAACAACAGACCTCCCCCAAGGCCACTTCCGCCTACTAGAAGTTGACCACCGCATTGTAGTCCCAATAGAATCCCCCATTCGAATTATCATTACCGCTGATGATGTTCTCCACTCATGAGCCGTTCCAACCCTTGGAGTAAAAACAGACGCAATCCCAGGACGACTAAATCAAACCTCATTCATTACCACTCGACCAGGAGTGTTCTACGGACAATGCTCAGAAATCTGCGGAGCTAACCACAGTTACATACCCATTGTAGTAGAATCCACCCCTCTCAAACATTTCGAAGCCTGATCCTCTCTCCTATCATCTTAACCATTAAGAAGCTATGAACCAGCACTAGCCTTTTAAGCTAGAGAAAGAGGTGACCTCCCCCTCCTTAATGACTATGCCCCAACTAAACCCTAATCCATGATTTACCATCATACTCCTAACTTGATTTACTCTCTCGCTCCTTATTCAACCCAAACTACTCTCATTTGTCCACACAAATAACCCTGTAAACAAAACAACAACGACAAAGCCCACCCCATGAACCTGACCATGAACCTAAGCTTTTTCGACCAATTCTCAAGCCCCTATCTACTAGGGATCCCATTAATCCTCCCAGCTCTACTCCTCCCGGCCCTCTTGCTCCCGTCACCAGGACATCGATGGGTCAATAACCGTCTTTCTGCAATCCAACTCTGACTTATTCACCTAATCACAAAACAACTAATAACTCCCTTAAATAAAGCAGGCCACAAATGAGCCCTCCTACTAACCTCCCTTATTCTATTACTTCTCTCCATCAACCTCCTAGGCCTCCTCCCATACACCTTTACCCCCACCACCCAACTATCAATAAACATGGCCCTAGCCATCCCACTATGACTTGCCACACTGCTAACTGGCCTACGAAACCAACCCTCCGCCTCTCTAGGTCACCTTCTTCCAGAAGGAACACCTACACCACTCATCCCAGCCCTAATCATAATCGAAACAATTAGCCTCCTTATTCGACCACTTGCCCTGGGAGTACGTCTGACAGCAAATCTCACAGCAGGTCACCTGCTTATCCAACTTATCTCTACCGCTACAATTACTCTACTACCCATAATACCATCAATTTCAATTTTAACAGCACTCATCCTATTCCTACTAACCATCCTAGAGGTAGCAGTGGCCATAATCCAAGCATACGTATTTGTCCTCCTCCTAAGCCTCTACTTACAAGAAAACATCTAATGGCACACCAAGCACACTCTTACCACATAGTTGACCCAAGCCCATGACCAATTTTCGGCGCAGCCGCAGCATTACTAACCACCTCAGGCCTAATCATATGATTCCACTATAACTCGTCCACCCTACTAATAACAGGCCTACTCTCAATGCTCCTAGTCATACTCCAATGATGGCGGGACGTGATTCGAGAGAGTACCTTCCAAGGCCACCACACCCCAACTGTCCAAAAAGGCCTACGATACGGAATAATCCTCTTCATCACATCAGAAGCTTTCTTCTTCTTGGGTTTCTTCTGAGCCTTCTTTCACTCAAGCTTAGCCCCCACACCAGAACTGGGAGGGCAGTGACCCCCAACAGGAATCAAACCCCTCAACCCCCTCGAAGTCCCACTCTTAAACACAGCAATCCTCCTAGCTTCAGGCGTCACCGTCACATGAGCCCACCACAGCATCACAGAAGGAAATCGGAAACAAGCTATCCATGCACTAACCCTCACCATCATCCTAGGATTCTACTTCACTGCTCTGCAAGCAATAGAATATCACGAAGCCTCATTTTCAATCGCTGATAGCGTTTACGGCTCTACCTTCTTTGTTGCTACAGGATTCCACGGACTACACGTAATCATTGGATCATCCTTCTTAACCGTCTGCCTCCTCCGGCTAATCAAATTCCACTTCACATCAAACCACCACTTCGGATTTGAAGCAGCAGCCTGATACTGACACTTCGTAGACATCATCTGACTCTTCCTATATATATCAATCTACTGATGAGGATCCTGCTCTTCTAGTATACTGATTACAACTGACTTCCAATCTTTAAAATCTGGTACCAACCCAGAGAAGAGCAATGAACACACTCACATTTATGCTAACCCTATCTTTCCTATTAAGCGCAACACTCACAACCCTAAATTTCTGACTAGCCCAAATAACCCCAGACACAGAAAAACTATCACCGTACGAATGCGGATTTGACCCCCTAGGATCAGCTCGACTCCCATTCTCAATCCGATTCTTCCTCAGTAGCCATCTTATTCCTCCTATTCGACCTAGAAATCGCCCTACTCCTCCCCCTTCCATGAGCTATTCAACTCCAATCGCCTACTATGACCCTCACCTGAACCACTACCATCATCACCCTCCTCACACTAGGCCTTATCTACGAATGACTGCAGGGAGGCCTAGAGTGGGCAGAATAAGAAAGTTAGTCTAACCAAGACAGTTGGTTTCGACCCAGCAAATTATAGATAATGCCTATAACTTTCTCATGTCTCCCATACACTTTAGCTTCTACTCCGCATTCACATTCAGTGCCCTAGGGTTAGCATTTCACCGGACCCACCTCATCTCTGCCCTACTATGCCTGGAGAGTATAATACTCTCCATGTTTATCCCCCTCTCAATCTGAACAGTAGAAAACCAAACTCCGTCGTTCGCACTCGTACCCATCCTCATACTAGCATTCTCAGCATGCGAAGCTGGCACCGGGTTAGCCATATTAGTAGCATCAACCCGAACGCACGGCTCCGACCACCTACATAACCTAAACCTCCTACAATGCTAAAAGTTATCCTACCAACAGTCATACTCCTACCAGTAACCCTCCTATCCCCAGCAAAATACATATGGACTAACACCACAACACACAGCCTCCTAATCGCTTTAATTAGCTTACACTGACTAGCCCCATCACACTATCCCCTAAAAAACTTAACCCTCTGAACAGGCATTGACCAAATCTCAACCCCACTGCTAGTCCTCTCCTGCTGATTTCTTCCCCTTATAATCATAGCCAGCCAAGGCCACCTACAACACGAACCCCATGTACGAAAACAAATATTCATCTCGACCCTCATTACCATCCAACCATTCATCATCTTAGCCTTCTCAACAACAGAATTAATACTATTCTACATCTCATTTGAAGCAACCTTAATCCCCACCCTAATCTTAATTACACGCTGAGGAAACCAACCTGAACGACTCAGCGCAGGCATCTACCTCTTGTTTTATACCCTAATCAGCTCACTACCCCTACTAATCTCCATCCTCTACCTTCACTCAAAAACAGGCACACTACATATACCCATCATAAAACTCACCCATCCAAGCCCATCAATCTCATGAACAAGCCTACTATCTAGCTTAGCTTTCCTAATAGCATTCATAGTCAAAGCGCCTCTATACGGTCTACACCTATGACTACCAAAAGCCCATGTAGAAGCACCAATTGCAGGCTCAATACTTCTCGCCGCCCTACTACTAAAACTAGGAGGGTATGGCATCATACGAGTCACCCTACTGATAGAACCCCTATCTAACTACCTACACTACCCCTTCCTCACCCTAGCCCTATGAGGCGCTCTAATAACCAGCTCCATCTGCTTACGTCAAACAGACCTAAAATCCCTCATCGCCTATTCATCAGTGAGCCACATGGGTCTAGTAATTGCCGCAAGCATAATCCAAACCCAATGATCATTCTCAGGGGCAATAATCCTCATAATCTCCCATGGACTCACATCATCCCTCCTATTTTGCCTAGCAAATACAAACTACGAACGAACACACAGTCGTATTCTCATACTCACACGAGGCCTACAACCTCTACTCCCATTAATATCCATTTGATGACTCCTTGCTAACCTAACTAATATAGCCCTACCCCCAACAACTAACCTAATAGCAGAACTAACAATCATAATTGCCCTATTCAACTGATCTCCCCCCACAATTATCCTAACCGGAACTGCAACACTCCTAACCGCCTCTTACACCCTATATATACTATTAACCACCCAACGGGGAATCCTACCAACCCACATCACAGCAACCCCAAACTCAAACACACGAGAGCACCTCCTCATAACCCTTCACATTATCCCCATACTAGCCCTCATCCTAAAACCAGAACTAATCTCAGGAACCCCCATATGCAAACATAGTTTAACCCAAACATTAGATTGTGATTCTAAAAATAGGAGTTTAAACCTCCTTGTTCGCCGAGGGGTGGCCCAAACCAGCAAGAACTGCTAATTCCTGCATCCGAGCTTTAAACCTCGGCCCCCTTAACTTTTAAAGGATAAAAGCAATCCACTGGTCTTAGGAACCACTCATCTTGGTGCAACTCCAAGTAAAAGTAATGGAAACAGTACTACTCCTAAATACCTTTACACTACTGACCCTAATCATCCTCCTCACCCCTATCACCTTGCCACTCCTACTAAACCTGAAAAACTCCCCCCAATCAATCTCCAAAACCACTAAAACCGCCTTCCTAGTCAGCCTAATTTCAACAACCATTTTCATCCACTCAGGAGTTGAAAGCATCACTGCCTACTGGGAATGACAGCCTATCCAAAACTTCAAAATCCCAATCACCCTAAAAATAGACCTGTACTCTATAACATTCTTCCCCATCGCACTATTCGTAACTTGATCCATCCTAGAATTCACAACATGGTACATAGCCTCTGAACCCCTCATCACAAAGTTCTTCACCTTTCTCCTCATCTTCCTTGTCGCTATGTTGACACTCACCATCGCAAACAATATATTTCTCCTATTCATTGGGTGAGAAGGAGTAGGAATCATATCATTCCTCCTCATCGGCTGATGACAGGGACGAGCCGAAGCCAACACAGCTGCACTACAAGCTATAATCTACAACCGAATCGGAGATATCGGCCTAATCCTAAGCATAGCATGACTGGCTTCAACACTCAACACCTGAGAAATCCAACAAGCCATCCAACCTAACCAAACACCCACCCTCCCTCTCCTCGGCCTAATCCTGGCTGCTACAGGAAAATCAGCCCAATTCGGACTACATCCATGACTCCCAGCAGCCATAGAAGGTCCAACCCCAGTCTCCGCCCTACTCCACTCCAGCACTATAGTAGTAGCCGGAATCTTTTTACTCATCCGAACCCACCCCATCCTGACCTCAAACGAAATAGCCCTGACCACATGCCTATGTTTAGGTGCCCTATCAACACTATTTGCTGCTACTTGCGCTCTTACTCAAAACGACATTAAAAAAATTATCGCCTTCTCTACCTCAAGCCAACTAGGCCTTATAATAGTCACCATCGGATTAAACCTACCCCAATTAGCCTTCCTCCATATCTCAACCCACGCCTTCTTCAAAGCTATGCTATTCCTATGCTCTGGCCTAATTATCCACAGCCTAAATGGAGAACAAGACATCCGTAAAATAGGCTGCCTACAAAAAACCCTTCCAATAACCACCTCTTGCCTGACCATTGGTAATCTTGCCCTAATAGGCACCCCATTCCTAGCGGGCTTCTACTCAAAAGACTTGATCATCGAAAACTTAAACACTTCATACACCAACACCTGAGCCCTTCTACTCACACTACTTGCAACATCCTTTACYGCAACCTACAGCATCCGCATAGCCCTACTAGTCCAAACAGGACACACCCGAACTCCAACAATCRCCCCCATCAACGAAAACACCCCTTCAGCCAYCCTACCAATCATCCGACTAGCCCTAGGCAGCATTATGGCAGGCCTACTAATCTCATCCCTCATCCTTCCCCTCAAAACACCCCCAATAACCATACCTACCATCACAAAAACCGCTGCCATCATTGTCACAGCCCTCGGAGTTATTCTAGCCCTAGAACTCTCCAACGTAACTCACGCCCTCACCTCCCCTAAACAAAACCCCCTAATAAACTTCTCCTCCTCATTAGGATATTTCAACCCCCTAATACACCGAACCAACCCCACAACCCTCCTGCACACCGGACAAAAAATCGCCTCTCACCTAATCGACATGACATGGTACAAAAAAATAGGCCCTGAAGGTCTCGCCAACCTTCACCTCACCATAAGCAAAGCCTCAACCACACTCCACACAGGCTTAATTAAATCCTACCTAGGATCCTTTGCTCTCACAATCCTCACAATTCTACTCACCCAAAAATAATGGCACCCAACATCCGAAAATCACACCCCTTGCTAAAAATAATCAATAACTCTCTTATCGACCTCCCCGCCCCATCCAACATCTCCGCCTGATGAAATTTTGGCTCCCTACTAGCAATATGCCTTGCCACTCAAATCCTAACCGGCCTCCTTCTAGCCATGCACTACACCGCAGACACCACTCTCGCCTTCTCTTCCGTAGCCCACACATGCCGAAACGTCCAATACGGCTGACTTATCCGAAATCTCCATGCAAACGGCGCCTCATTCTTCTTTATCTGCATCTTCTTACACATCGGACGCGGCCTCTACTATGGTTCCTACCTGTATAAAGAAACCTGAAACACAGGAGTAATTCTCCTCCTCACACTCATAGCAACTGCCTTCGTAGGATATGTACTCCCATGAGGACAAATATCATTTTGAGGGGCTACCGTCATCACAAATTTATTCTCAGCAATCCCATACATTGGCCAAACCCTAGTAGAATGAGCTTGAGGGGGCTTTTCAGTTGACAATCCAACCCTTACCCGATTCTTTGCCCTACACTTCCTCCTCCCATTTGTAATCGCAGGAATTACCATCATCCACCTCATCTTCCTACATGAATCAGGCTCAAACAACCCTCTAGGCATCTCATCTAACTCTGACAAAATCCCATTCCACCCGTACTACTCCCTCAAAGATATCCTAGGCCTAACACTCATACTCACTCCCCTCCTCACACTAGCCTTATTTTCACCAAACCTACTAGGTGATCCAGAAAACTTCACCCCAGCAAACCCACTAGTAACTCCTCCCCATATCAAACCAGAATGATATTTTCTGTTCGCTTATGCCATCCTGCGCTCAATTCCAAACAAACTCGGAGGCGTATTAGCCCTAGCAGCCTCAGTACTCATCCTCCTCCTCATCCCCTTCCTTCACAAGTCTAAACAACGAACCATAACATTCCGCCCACTCTCCCAAACCCTCTTCTGACTCCTAGTAGCTAATCTTCTCGTCCTGACTTGAGTGGGAAGCCAACCAGTAGAACACCCATTCATCATCATCGGCCAAATAGCATCCTTCTCCTACTTCACCATCCTACTCATCCTCTTCCCCATAACCAGCACTCTCGAAAACAAAATACTCAATCACTAAATACTCTAATAGTTTATGAAAAACATTGGTCTTGTAAACCAAAAACTGAAGACTGCACCCTTCTTAGAGTAACTCAGAGAGAAAGGCCTTGAACCCTCTTCTCCAACTCCCAAAGCTGGTGTTTTCAAATAAACTACTCTCTGAAGCCCCTAAACCGCCCGAATCGCCCCCCGAGACAACCCACGTACAAGCTCTAACACAACAAACAATACCAACAACAAACCTCACCCTGCCACTAAAAATAACCCAACCCCCCACGAATAAAACACCGCTACTCCACTAAAATCTAACCGAACAAAAGATGCTCCCCCACCATCAACAGTAACCACCCCTACCTTTCAAAAATCAACAACCCCTCCTCACAACGCCCCCATACAGACTACCAGAACAAAGCCTAACCCGTACCCCACTACCCGCCAATCTCCCCAAGCCTCAGGGTAAGGGTCTGCCGCCAAAGACACAGAATAGACAAAAACCACCAACATACCCCCCAAATAAACCATGAACAACGCTAAGGAGATAAAAGAAATACCCAAATTTACCAACCACCCACACCCCACCACAGACGCTAATACCAACCCCACTACGCCATAATATGGAGAGGGGTTAGATGCAACAGCCAAAGCCCCTAATATAAAACAAATCCCAAGAAAAATCACAAAATAAGTCATATATTCCCGCTTGGATTAAACCCCAAGGACTACGGTTTGAAAAGCCATTGTTGTTCTCAACTACGGGAAC